TGATTATTATATTAGGATATTTAGTGTTGAGTTGTTTTTTGTAAAAATTTTGTTCGGTCTTTTAGGTTAATGTTGAATTGAAAAAAATGTAAAAATTGATGCATATATATATATATATATATATATATATGCGGAATAGCCAACTCATATTTCAACTTGTTGGCTTAATACGTTCTTGGGTCCTCCTTGGTTTCGGGGTTTGACAAGGAAAACAGGATTTTTTGAGCGTAGGGGGGTAGGGGGGTTTGTCGCGCAAAAACCAAAGGGGGCATTATAGTAAGTATAGTTGAACAAGGAATAAATATGTTATGCACCTGACTTAGAAGAATGTAATTCTTGATTCATGTCTTTCAATAATTTAACATATATTACTGCAGGCAGGGAAAATGTTCAACCTTAATTTAACATTTGTATTTGCACTCTGAGATGCCAAATGAATGGAAACCAGAAAAGAGATACGTTATGCATATAAAATAATGCTCGGCATGGTGGGTAACGAGTCGTATGTACTACACCATTAATCAGATGCCAGTATAATTAATTTTTGGGGGAGCTTACAGTTTATGGACCTGAAATAGGAACCAGATGCCAGTAATAATTCATATTGTGCGACCCTCACAGTTATTGTCCCTGATTCTATCATGCATGATATTCCTTTATATAAATGATTGCTGGTCTCTTACTACATTAATATGGTTTGATGGGATTTTAGCTGTTACTTCAAGGAAAAATTTGAGGTCAAATTTTTGGGGAATAATCTATTTCCCAGGTTCAAATAATTTATTTGTGAGTCTTAATAGAATGCTTTATGCACACCTTAATGGTCAGTACTTGCTTTATGGTTAAAATAGTGAGTTGGTGATAATACATATATGTACTAGTACATTAATGTAATATCATGCATAATATGTACTACACCATATAGGGGTGGAATTACCCCAGAAAATAGTTTAGTTTAGAATTCTGGCTTTGGGAGCCAGAGGTGGGAGTTAAAATCTCTCTTTTCTGGGCGCTAGGGAGGAGTTTAACCTCCGATCTTCGGATTACAAGACCGATGCTTTTAGGCTAAGCTACTAGGGCAAGCTTATTCTAGTGCTTTATTTTCTAATCAGCCTGCTAGTGGCATTAGAATTAGGAATAGTGCAAAGTATAGTGCGGATGCAATTTGTCCAATAATAATGAACGGGTGCTCTACTGGTATACCTCCGATTCATGTTAAAATGATTATGTCTGCTACTAGGGTTCAGAATAAGAATTGGGTAATTGGGCGGAATGTTAGTCCTCGTTGTTTTGAGGTGTGTAGGAGTGGTACTACTATTAGCACAAGGATTGAGAATAGTAATGCGAGGACTCCTCCTAGTTTGTTGGGGATTGATCGTAGGATGGCGTAGGCAAATAGGAAGTATCACTCTGGTTTAATATGTGGGGGAGTTACTAAGGGGTTTGCGGGGGTAAAGTTTTCGGGGTCTCCTAGCAGGTTTGGGGAAAATAGTGCTAATAGTGTGAGGGCTAGTAATATAATTACGAATCCGAGGAGGTCTTTGTATGTAAAGTAAGGGTGGAAGGAGATTTTGTCTGCGTCTGAGTTTAGACCGATTGGGTTGTTAGATCCTGTTTCGTGGAGGAATAGGAGGTGAAGAATAGTTACGGCGGCAATGATAAATGGAAATAAGAAGTGGAATGCGAAGAAGCGTGTTAGTGTTGCGTTGTCTACTGAGAAGCCGCCTCAAATTCATTGGACTAGCATGTCTCCTACATAAGGCACGGCGGATAACAGGTTTGTAATTACTGTGGCGCCTCAGAAAGATATTTGTCCTCATGGGAGGACGTAGCCAACGAAGGCTGTTATTATAACTAGCAATAAGAGGACTACGCCAATATTTCAGGTTTCTTTGTACAAGTATGATCCGTAGTATAGACCTCGGGCAATATGTATATAAATGCAAATGAAAAAGAATGATGCCCCGTTGGCGTGGATATTACGAATTAATCAGCCGTAGTTTACGTCACGGCAGATGTGGGTCACTGATGAGAATGCGGTTGAGATGTCTGAGGTGTAGTGTATAGCTAGGAATAATCCGGTTAGAATTTGGGTAATCAAGCATAATCCTAGAAGGGATCCAAAGTTTCATCATGTTGAGATGTTGGATGGTGCGGGTAGGTCAACTAGTGCGTCGTTAGCGATTTTGATGAGGGGGTGTGTTTTTCGTAGGCTTGCCATTGGCGGTTCTTGTAGTTGAATAACAACGGTGGTTCTTCAAGTCATTGGTCTCGGTTAAAGTCTGAGCAAGAATTATGACCTATTTTATGTTTTTATTATTGATGGCTTTGGTTGTAGGTTTGATTGCTGTTGCTTCTAATCCTACTCCTTATTTTGCGGCTTTTGGGTTGGTAGTTGCGGCTGGGGTTGGGTGTGGGGTCTTGGTTGGTCATGGGGGCTCTTTTTTGTCGTTGGTCCTTTTTTTAATTTATTTAGGGGGGATACTTGTAGTTTTTGCCTATTCAGCAGCCTTGGCTGCTGAGCCTTTTCCGGAGGCTTGGGGTAGCCGTTCTGTATTGGGGTATGTCTTGGTTTATTTGTTAGGGGTTGGTTTGGTGGCGGGGCTTTTTTGGGGAGGTTGATATGAGGGTTCTTGGGTGGTTGTTGATGGGTTAAAGGAGTTTTCTGTTTTGCGGGGGGATATTAGTGGTGTGGCTGTTATATATTCGTCTGGTGGTGGGATGTTGGTTATTTGTGCTTGGGTGTTGCTTTTGACTTTGCTTGTTGTGTTGGAGCTTACTCGTGGGTTAAGTCGCGGGACTCTTCGGGCAGTTTAAAATAGAACAGGGATGGAGGCTAAGATTAGGGTTAGAAGGAAGATAGTTAGGTATGTTTTGATTATTCCTTGCGTGATGTCATTTGTAATTTTTGCTAGAATTGTTTGTGTTAGTGCTAGGCCTTTTGGTCCTACTGTTTCAAGTCATGTTTTGTCTAGTTGGGTAGCAGCTGATTGTCCAATGGTGAGTTTAAGTTTTGGGAGGAGTCGATGGGTAATTGCGGGGAAAAATCCTAGTATGTTTGAGAAGTGATGTGTGGGGATCATTGGAATAATTTTTACTTGTTTGCTTGTTATGTTGGCGAGGTCTATGGCTACTAGCAGGCCTGCGATAGTTACTAGGAGGGCGGCTATTTTAAGGGTGGTTGGTATTGTTATGACTGGTGTTTTTATTGGTAGGAAGTTGTGTGTAATGATGAAGCCTGCAATGATGCTTCCTCAGGCAAGTCGTTTGATTGAGTTAATTACTAGTGGGTTGTTCTCATTGATTGGGGATAGGGGCAGGAATCGTGGGGTTCCTATGGTTACAAAGTATACTAGTCGGAAGCTGTAGACTGCGGTAAATGATGTGGCGATTAGTGTGAGAATTAGGGCTCAGGCGTTTAGGTGAGAGGTGTTTAGGGCTTCAATGATTGCGTCTTTTGAGAAAAATCCTGCTAGGAAGGGGGTTCCTGTTAAGGCTAGGCTGCCAATTGTGAAGTAGGTTGAGGTGGCGGGTATAATATTGAATAGGCCCCCTATTTTTCGGATGTCTTGTTCATCATTTAGGCTGTGGATGATTGATCCAGAGCATAGGAATAATATGGCCTTGAAGAAAGCATGTGTGCAAATGTGGAGGAATGCTAGTTGTGGCTGGTTTAGTCCAATTGTGACTATTATTAGTCCTAATTGGCTTGATGTTGAGAAAGCTACAATTTTTTTGATATCGTTTTGGGTTAGGGCACAGGCAGCTGTAAATAGTGAGGTCAATGCTCCTAAGCAAAGGCAGGTTGTTAGTGCAAGTTGGTTGTTTTCTATTAAGGGGTGAAGGCGGATTAGTAGGAAGATTCCTGCAACGACTATGGTGCTTGAGTGCAGTAGGGCGGATACTGGCGTGGGGCCTTCTATGGCGGAAGGAAGCCATGGGTGGAGGCCGAATTGGGCTGATTTTCCTGTTGCTGCTAGGGCAAGGCCTATTAAGGGGATTGTTATATCAAAGGTTTTTGATAGGGTAAAGATTTGTTGGATTTCTCATGAATTGAGGTTTATTGCGAGTCAAGCTATGGTTATGATTAGTCCGATGTCTCCTACTCGGTTGTAAATAACAGCTTGGAGGGCTGCTGTGTTGGCGTCTGCTCGTCCGTGCCATCATCCGATGAGCAGGAATGATATAATTCCTACTCCTTCTCAGCCGATGAATAACTGGAATATGTTGTTGGCTGTAACTAGGATAATCATAGCTACCAGGAATGTGAGGAGATATTTAAAGAATCGGTCAATGTAAGGGTCAGAGTGTATATACCATAGTGCGAATTCTAGGATTGATCAGGTAACATATAAGGCGATTGGGACGAAGATTAGGGAGTAATGGTCGAATTTGAAGCTAATGTTGATGTCAAATGTCTGGGTATTTATTCAATGCCAGTTTGTAACAATGCCCTCTGTTTTTAGGTTTAGGAAGATTATTAGGGGCAGGAGGCTAATAAAGAATGCGGAGCTGACGGCAGTTTTGGTTTTTTCTGCTAGCTTGGATTCTTGTTGGTCTGGGTGTAGTGCAGTGATTAGCGGATATACTAGGATGAAGAAAATTAGGAGGAGCGATGAGTGTATAATTAATGTCATTTTAGCTTCCACTTGGATTTGCACCAAGAGTTTTTGGTTCCTAAGACCAACGGATGGACTGTTATTCTTTGGAAGCGCAAGGAAGCCACGGGCTTTAACCATGGTGGGTAAGGATTAGCAGTGCTTACTATTTTCTGTACTTCCTTGGTGAGTAAGGGGATTTTAACTCCTGTCTTTAGAATCACAATCTAATGTTTTGGTTAAACTATACTTACAATAGCATCATCCTCACATGAGTTCTGGTTTTGTCACTAGAAGGAGGACTGGAACAAGATGTAGGGTCATTAGTAAGTGTTCTCGGGTGTGGAAGGGTTGAAGCCCTGTAATGTGGTTGGGGGTTGGGCCTCGTTGTGATATTAGGAACATATATAGGGAGTAGCCAGCTGTGATTAGAGTTCCTAGTCCTGTTAGTAAGATGGTTCATGGTGATCAATTGAACAGGGTTGTGATGATTATGAGCTCTCCTATTAAATTGGGTAAGGGCGGGAGTGCTAGGTTTGCGAGGTTGGCGATAAATCATCAGATTGCGGTTAGCGGGAAGATTACTTGTAGTCCTCGGGCAAGGATTATTGTTCGGCTGTGGGTTCGTTCGTATGCTGTGTTGGCTAGGCAAAATAGTGCGGAAGATACTAATCCGTGGGCAATTATTAGAATAATTGCTCCTGAGAAGCCTCAGGGGGTTTGGATTAGGATTCCTCCTGCTACTAAGCCTATGTGACTGACGGATGAGTATGCGATTAGAGATTTCAAGTCTGTTTGTCGTAGGCAGATTGAGCCGGTTATAATAATTCCTCAGAGGGCTAAAATGATAAATGGATAGGCGAGTTCTTTTGACAGCGGGTCTAATATAACTATTATACGTATTATTCCATATCCTCCTAGTTTTAGCAGTACTGCTGCAAGGACCATGGATCCTGCTACTGGGGCTTCTACATGTGCCTTTGGTAGTCACAGGTGAACTCCATATAGGGGTATTTTTACTAGGAATGCGATTAAACAGCCGGCTCATCATATTATGTGGCCTCAGGAGCTAAGTTGCAGTGGTTGTGAATATTGTAGTACTAGTATTGATAGTGTTCCTGTGGACTGCTGAAGTAATAGTAAAGCAACTAAAAGTGGGAGCGATCCGGCTAGGGTGTAGAATAGGAAGTAGGTTCCTGCACTTAGGCGTTCAGTTTGATTACCTCATCGGGTGATAATAATAAGGGTTGGAATTAATGTGGCTTCAAATATAATATAAAATAGAATAATCTCTGTGGCGCCAAATGCTATGATTAGGAAAGTTTGTAATGAGGCAAGGAGTGTAATATATGAGCGTTGTCGGTTGATTGGTTCAGGGTTGATGTGGTTTTGGCTGGCTAGAATTATTAATGGAAGTAGTCAGCATGTTAGTACTAAGAGGGGGGTTGATAATGGGTCTGTAGCCAAATATGTGTTGGAGGAGGTTCATCCTGTTTCTGATGTTCATTTTAGTCACATTAAGCTAATAAAGGCGATTAGAAGGCTATGTGCGGTTGTAGCTGTTCATAATCATTTAGGGGAGATTAATCAGATTGTTGGGAATAGCATGATTGTGGGGATTAGTACTTTTAACATTGTAGTAGGTTTAGGTTTTGTAGGCGGTCGGTTCCGTGGGTGCGGGCTGTGGCGACTAGTAGTGCTAGGCCTGTGCTTGCTTCACAAGCAGAGAAGGCTAGGAGCAGCATAGGTGCTGTGGAAAATCCTGTAGACTCGAATTGTAACGCCCATAGGGCTAGTGCAATAAACAGAGATAATATTATTCCCTCTAAGCAGAGAAGTGCGGAGAGTAAGTGGGTACGATGGAATGCTAGTCCTATTAGTCCTAGAATAAATGCTGAGCTAAAGCTAAAATGTACGGGTGTCATAAGGGGGCCATGGAATTAAACCATGATCTTCTGAGCCGAAATCAGAGGTCTTATTTTGGACTAACTCCCTATTCTGCTCATTCTAGGCCACCTTGAGTTCATTCATAAATCAAGCCAAGAGTTAGTAAGATTAGCACTGTTGTGGCCCAGAAGAATGTTCCGGTAGGGTTGTGGAGTTGATCCCCTCAGGGAAGGGGGAGAAGGAGGGCAATTTCTAGGTCGAAGAGTAGGAATAGGATTGCTACTAGGAAAAAGCGTAGAGAAAAAGGTAGTCGAGCAGAACCTAGTGGATCGAAACCACATTCGTATGGAGATAGTTTTTCTGCGTCTGGGTTTATTTGTGGTAGTCAGAAAGATACGATTGCTAGGATTAGGGATAGGGTTGTTGTGATAATTAAGATGGTTATGATTAGGTTCATTATCTTTCCTTGGGGTTTAACCAAGACCGTGTGATTGGAAGTCACTTATACTAATTTTAATACTAGAAAGATTTATGAGCCTCATCAGTAGATGGATACGTAGAGGAATAATCATACTACGTCGACGAAGTGTCAGTATCAGGCGGCGGCTTCGAAGCCGAAGTGATGTTCGGATGTGAAGTGGTATTGGATTTGGCGTAGAAGACATACAGCTAGGAAAGATGATCCAATGATGACGTGCAGTCCGTGGAATCCTGTGGCTACGAAGAATGTTGAGCCATAGACTCCATCTGCAATTGTGAATGGTGCTTCGTAATATTCTATAGCTTGGAGAGCAGTGAAGTATAATCCTAGTAAGATGGTTAGTGCTAGTGATTGGATTGCTTGTTTTCGTTCTCCCTCCATAATACTATGATGAGCCCATGTGACTGTAACTCCCGATGCTAATAATACGGCTGTATTAAGGAGTGGGACTTCGAATGGGTCTAAGGGGATAATTCCTGTTGGAGGTCAGCATCCCCCTAATTCTGGCGTTGGTGCTAAGCTTGAGTGATAGAAGGCTCAGAAGAATCCTAGGAAAAAGAAGACTTCAGAGGTGATAAAGAGGATTATTCCATATCGCAGTCCTTTTTGTACTGGGGGTGTGTGGTGTCCTTGGAAAGTTCCTTCTCGGATAATGTCTCGTCATCATTGATATATTGTGAGGAGTAGAAGAATTAGTCCTAGGGTTATTAATGTTGTTGAGTGGAAGTGGAATCAGATTGCTAGACCGGATGTTATTAGTAATGCGGCGATGGCTCCGGTCAGGGGCCATGGGCTTGGGTCAACTATGTGGTAGGCATGTGCTTGGTGGGCCATTAAACGTTTTCTTGTAGGTAAAGGCTTAGGAGAAGTACAAATACATAAGCTTGAATCATTGCTACTGCGATTTCTAGTAGTGTTAGCAGGAAAAGTACTGTGGCAGTCAGGATTGCTACTGTTGGCATTATTGGTAGGAGGACAAATACAGCTGTGGCGATTAGTTGAATTAATAGGTGACCTGCGGTTAAGTTTGCTGTAAGTCGGACTCCTAGGGCTAGTGGTCGGATAAATAAGCTAATTGTCTCGATAATAATGAGTACTGGGATTAGGGGGATAGGTGTTCCTTCTGGAAGAAGGTGTCCTAGGGCAACTGTTGGTTGGTTACGTATTCCAATAATTACTGTAGCGAGTCAAAGTGGTACGGCGAATCCTATGTTGAGCGATAGCTGTGTTGTAGGTGTGAAGGTGTATGGGAGTAGGCCTAATATGTTAATGGTAATTAGGAAAATTATTAGTGAGGTTAATAAAAGCGCTCATTTGTGGCCTCCTACATTTAGGGGGAGTAGTAGTTGATTTGTAAATCGATTAATGAATCACCCTTGGATTGTAATAAGTCGGTTATTAATTCATCGGGATGATGGGGTTGGGTAAAGGACTCATGGCAGTGCGATTGCAACTGCGATCAGGGGGACTCCTAGGTGTGACGGGCTTGCGAATTGGTCGAAGAAGCTAGTTATCATGGTCAATCTCAGGGCTCAGTTTTGTGTTTTTCAGCACTTACTGGAGCTGGTTCATTTGGTGAAATGTGGTTTAAGATTTTAGTTGGGATAATAGTTAGGAAAATTATTCAGGAGAACACTAAAATTGCGAATCAGGGGCCGGGATTTAATTGTGGCATTTCACTAGGGGTGGTCGGGAGTCACCAATCTTCGGCTTAAAAGGCCAATGCTTTGTCCAATAATTTAGCTTCCTAGCGAGGCGTCTTCTAGTATTAATGAGGATCAGTTTTCGAAATGTTCTAGCGGGACTGCTTCTACTACGATTGGTATAAAGCTGTGGTTGGCACCACAGATCTCGGAGCATTGTCCATAGAATACGCCTGGGCGTGAAGCGATGAAGGCGGTTTGATTTAGTCGTCCTGGTACTGCGTCTATTTTTATGCCCAGGGATGGAACGGCTCAGGAGTGTAGTACGTCTTCGGCGGATACTAGGACACGGATTGGGGATTCTATAGGGACAACTATTCGGTGGTCGGTTTCTAGAAGTCGGAATTGTCCAGGGGTGAGGTCTTGAGTTGGGACTATGTAGGAGTCAAAGCCTAGGTTTTCGTAATCCGTATACTCATAGCTTCAGTATCATTGGTGTCCTATTGCTTTAATTGTTAGGTGGGGGTCGTTAATTTCATCTATAAGGTATAAAATGCGTAATGAGGGGAGGGCGATTAAGACTAAAATAACGGCTGGTAGGATAGTTCACACGATTTCGATTTCTTGGGAGTCTAAGATATATTTGTTGGTAAGTTTGGTTGAAACCATTGCAGTAATAATATATAACACTAGGGTGCTGATTAGGAGTACAATTATTAATGCGTGGTCGTGGAAATGTAGAAGTTCTTCTATAACGGGTGATGCCGCGTCTTGGAATCCTAGTTGCGTTGGATGTGCCATTAAGCTTTAAATAGTTTAAGACATGCAGGGGTCTAACCTACAATTTCACCTTGACAAGGTGATGTAATTTGCATTTTACTAATGCCTTTAGAAGGAGGTGACAGAGTGGTTATGTGACTGGCTTGAAACCAGTATATGGGGGTTCAATTCCTCCCCTTCTCGTTAGTTTGATTGAATTTGGACAAACGCTGGCTCTTCGTATGTGTGATAGGGAGGAGGGCAGCCGTGGAGTCACTCTACGTTTGTTGTGGTCAGTTCTACGGATAACACTTCTCGTTTGGCGGCGAAGGCTTCTCATAGGATAAATAGGAATATGATTACTGCAATTAGAGAAATTAGTGATCCAATAGATGATACTGTGTTTCATAGAGCATAGGCGTCTGGATAATCAGAATATCGTCGTGGCATGCCTGCTAGGCCTAGGAAGTGTTGTGGGAAGAATGTGAGGTTAACTCCAATAAACATTACCCCGAAGTGAATTTTTGTTCAGGCGCTGTGCAAGGTATATCCAGTTAGTAGGGGGAATCAGTGTACGAAAGCTGCTATAATGGCGAATACGGCACCTATTGATAGTACGTAGTGGAAATGTGCAACTACATAATATGTGTCGTGGAGGACAATGTCGAGTGATGAATTAGACAGGACAATTCCTGTAAGCCCACCTACTGTAAATAGGAAAATGAACCCAAGGGCTCAGAGCATGGGAGTCTCTCATTTAATGGAACCTCCGTGAAGTGTAGCTAATCAGCTGAATACTTTTACACCGGTTGGAATGGCGATAATTATTGTTGCAGATGTAAAGTATGCACGGGTGTCTACGTCTATTCCAACGGTAAACATGTGGTGGGCTCATACGATGAACCCTAAAAGGCCAATAGCTATTATTGCTCAGACCATTCCTATGTAGCCGAATGGTTCTTTTTTACCTGAGTAATAGGCTACAACATGGGAAATAATGCCAAATCCTGGAAGGATAAGAATGTAGACTTCTGGGTGACCGAAGAACCAGAATAAATGTTGGTAAAGGATTGGGTCTCCTCCTCCTGCTGGGTCGAAGAATGTAGTATTAAGATTTCGATCTGTTAAAAGCATTGTGATGCCCGCTGCCAGTACTGGCAGCGATAAGAGAAGCAGCACGGCAGTAACAAGTACGGATCAAACGAATAGGGGTGTTTGATATTGTGAAATAGCTGGAGGCTTCATGTTAATGGTTGTAGTAATAAAATTAATGGCCCCTAAAATTGATGAGACCCCTGCTAAGTGGAGTGAGAAAATTGTTAGGTCTACTGATGCTCCTGCATGGGCTAAGTTGCCTGCAAGAGGTGGGTATACCGTTCATCCTGTCCCAGCTCCAGCCTCAACACCAGAAGAAGCTAGTAATAGTAGGAATGATGGGGGTAGGAGTCAGAAGCTTATGTTGTTTATACGGGGGAATGCTATGTCCGGGGCTCCGATCATTAGTGGTACAAGTCAGTTTCCAAATCCCCCAATAAGGACAGGCATTACTATAAAGAAAATTATTACGAAAGCATGAGCAGTTACGATAACATTATAAATTTGGTCGTCACCGAGAAGCGATCCGGGTTGGCTTAATTCAGCTCGAATGAGGAGGCTTAGGGCGGTTCCCACTATTCCGGCTCAGGCACCAAATACAAGATAAAGGGTACCAATGTCTTTGTGGTTAGTAGAGAAGAATCAGCGCGTGATTGCCACAGGTAGGGTGGCCGAGTGTTTAGGCGGTGGGTTGTAGCCCCGAAGACAGAGGTTTAAGTCCTCTTCCTATCATAGCCTTGTGGTGAGGAGCACATTGGATTGCAAGTCCAAAGACGTAGATTAATACTCTGCCGGGGCTTTTCCCGCCTTATTGATTTAAAACTGGCGGGAAAAGTAGATGGATGCTCGCTGGTTTGAGCGCTTAGCTGTTAACTAAGAGTTAGTAGGATCGAGGCCTACTCATCTAGTAAGGCCTTAGTTTAATAAAAATGTCTGATTTGCAATCAGGAGATGCGAGTTAGTTTCTTGTAGGTCTTAGCAGGGACTAGAAGATTTTCACTTCTACTTAGAGCTTTGAAGGCTCTTGGTCTTAATATTATCCTAAGTCCCTAGGTGGTTAGTATTATAATAGTTGGGGTTATTGGTAGTAGTCCTAGAGCGGCTATAGTAAATAGGGCTAGGGGTAAGTGGGTTTGGGTTGATTGAATTCGTCAGGGGGTGGTTGAGTTGGTTATGTTGGGGGAGATGGTTAGTGTTATTGCGTAACATAGGCGTAAGTAGAAGTATAGGCTGATTAGGGCGGCGAGGGCTATAGTTGTTGCAATAATTGGGAGATCTTGTTTTGTCAGTTCTTGTAGGATTAGTCATTTTGGTAGGAATCCTGTGAGTGGGGGGAGGCCTCCTAGTGATAGTAGTACGAGGGCGGTGGTTGATGCTAGGATTGGGTTTTTTGATCAGGTTGTTGCGAGTGTGTTGATTTTAGTGGTAAATGATGTTTTGAGGGTGAGGAATGCTGCGGATGTTATGATAATATATGTTCCTAGTGCGATTAGTGTGAGTTGGGGGGCGTATTGAATGATAATAATTATTCATCCTATGTGTGCAATTGAGGAGTAGGCTAGGATTTTTCGTAGTTGGGTTTGGTTAAGTCCTCCTCATCCGCCTATTAGTGTGGATGTGATTCCTAGCAGGGTTAGTAGTGTTGGGTCAATAGTTTGGGCTGTTTGAATGATTAGTGCGAAGGGGGCAAGTTTTTGTCAGGTGGATAGGATTAGGCCTGTTGTAAGATCTAATCCTTGCAGGACTTCTGGTATTCAGAAATGTATTGGTGCTAGCCCAATTTTTAGGGCTAAAGCAATTATGAATATTGTGTTGGCGAGGGGGTTGGATAGGTCGCTGATATTTCATTCTCCTGTTATTCAGGCATTTGTTGTGCTTGCGAATAGGATTATTGCTGCTGCTGTGGCTTGGGTTAGGAAGTATTTTGTAGTTGCTTCTACTGCGCGCGGGTGGTGGTGTTGTGCTATTAATGGGGTGATTGCTAGGGTGTTGATTTCTAACCCTATTCAGGCAAGTAGTCAGTGGGAGCTGGCAAAGGTTAGGGTGGTTCCTAGTCCTAGGCTGGATAGTAGGATTGCAAGTACGTATGGATTCATTGACGGGGGAGGGACTTTAACCATCATGTTCGGGGTATGGGCCCGAAAGCTTTATTAGCTGACCCCGTCCATAGGAAGTGGTGTAAAGGAAGCACTAAGAGTTTTGATCTCTTTAGTATGGGTTCAATTCCCTTCTTTCTAGGAACTGGGGGGATTTTAACCTCCATAAGTCACTCTATCAAAGTGGTCCTTGGGCATTCAGGCACAGTTCCATTGTTTATAGCTGTGGGGGGAGTCCTGCTAGTGCAATTGGCAGTGCGGTATGTCAAAGTACGAAGGCGAGTGTAAGGGGGAGGAAGTTTTTTCAGACCAGGTGTATTAGTTGGTCGTATCGGAATCGAGGGTATGAGGCTCGTACTCATAGGAATAGGATTGATAGTAATGCAGCTTTGGTTATTAAGTTAATTGTTGTGAGTTCGGGGATGCTTGGGATGTGTGAGGCTCCTAGGAATAATACGGCTGATAGTGTGTTTATTAGCAGGATGTTGGCGTATTCGGCCAGGAAGAATAGGGCGAATGGCCCTCCTGCATATTCTACGTTGAAGCCAGAAACTAGTTCTGACTCTCCTTCTGTTAGGTCGAAGGGTGCTCGGTTTGTTTCGGCTAGTGTTGAGATATACCATATTGCGGCTAAGGGTCATGCGGGTACGAGTAGTCAGATACTTTCTTGGGTGGTGTTAAATGTTTGTAGTGTATATCCTCCTGAAAAGATAATTACTGAAAGGAGAATTAATCCTAGGCTAACTTCGTATGAAATTGTTTGAGCTACGGCCCGTAAGGCCCCAATTAGTGCGTATTTTGAATTAGATGCTCATCCTGATCCTAGGATTGAGTATACTGCAAGGCTTGATAGGGCCAGGATGAATAGGATTCCTAAATTTAGGTCAGTTACGGGGTGGGGTATGGGTATTGGTGCTCATAGGGTTATGGCTAGGGTTAGTGCAAGTATGGGGGCGGCTAGGAATAGGAATGGGGATGATGTGAAGGGTCGAATTGGTTCCTTTATAAAGAGCTTACCTCCGTCGGCGATGGGTTGTAGTAGTCCGTAAGGCCCTACTACGTTTGGGCCTTTTCGTAATTGTATATAGCCTAGTACTTTTCGTTCGATTAATGTTAGGAAGGCTACTGCCAGGAGAACGGGCACAATATAGGCCAGGGGGTTAATTAGATGTGTTATTAGGATGTTTAGCATGAACTGGGGAGAGGATTTGAACCTCTGGTTAAAAGGGCTTAGGCCTTTCGCATTTACCATGCTCTGCCACCCCAATATATCCTTATTTTGGTTAGCTGGGATTTTGGCTCTTCCTTTGCTTTATTTATTTGTTTTCATAAATTAGGGGTGGGGCGTGCTTAAAGTATGGGCCCCTCTTTTCCGATCCTTTCGTACTAGGAAAAGTAGCGTTACAGATAGAAACTGACCTGGATTGCTCCGGTCTGAACTCAGATCACGTAGGACTTTAATCGTTGAACAAACGAACCCTTAATAGCGGCTGCACCATTAGGATGTCCTGATCCAACATCGAGGTCGTAAACCCTCTCGTCGATATGGACTCTGGGAGAGGATTGCGCTGTTATCCCTAGGGTAACTTGGTTCGTTGATCGGCTTTGGGTAGCCGGATCATGTTTGGTCAGATGTTCTGTGGCTTAGAGATGTCTCTCTTGGTTTTAGGAGGTTTTCCCAATCCACTTGGAGGCTTTGTTTTTCTCCGTGGTCGCCCCAACCGAAGGTAAAATTTCATGTTCCATAAGGTTTTTGCTTTTTACTGAGTTGTTTGACGTGGTTGAATTTTGTACCTTAAGCTCCAAAGGGTCTTCTCGTCTTGTATTTTTATGTCCGCTTCTGCACGGGCAGATCAATTTCACTGACTGGAAAGGGGAGACAGTTAAGCCCTCGTTTAACCATTCATACAGGTCTCTATTTAAAAGACAAGTGATTGCGCTACCTTTGCACGGTCAAAATACCGCGGCCGTTGAACTTGTAGTCACTGGGCAGGCTGGACCTCCTATACACGGCTTCGTTGCAGGAGGCGATGTTTTTGGTAAACAGGCGAGGCTTGTGTTTGCCGAGTTCCTTCCTTTTCTTTTAGTCTTTCCTTTAGAAGTAGCACTCCAGTGTGGGGGTAACGATTATTAAGTTGTGTGGTTTTCTTGATTTTTTTATGGTTCACATTGCTCTCTTGGGTTGAGTTCGTTAGTTGCCGATGGCTTGTCCGGTTTGGCTTACACTTGTGCTTGGGAGAAGGGCGGGCCTTCTTGTTACTCATTTTAGCATAATTTCTTCCATGGGGGCATGGATTAGCCTAATAGATTTTAGGGGAATAAGATTGTTTATCGGAATAATAAACTTTTTTCTGTCTGAGCTTTAACGCTTTCTGTTTAGGTGGCTGCTTTTAGGCCCACTAGAACGGTGTGTTTTATATATTATGATCTTTATCCTCCTGATAAGGTTGTATCCTTTGTTAAAGGGGCTGTACCCCCTTTAACTAACTCTCGTATGTTTCTCTTAGTATCTTGTTTATAATGCTTGTTTGATTTGAGGTATACGAGGCTGAACTTCTATTCATTTTTTAGGCAACCAGCTATCACCAGGTTCGGTAGGTTTGTCACTTCTACCCGGAGTTCTTCCCACTCTTTTGCCACAGAGACGGGTTGGCCCTTAATAGGCTGTCTCGGGGTAGCTCATCTGGTTTCGGGGTTTCAAACTAAAGGTCTCTTTGCTTGGGTTTACTGGCTAAATCATGATGCAAAAGGTACAAGGTTTAATCTTTGCTTTTTTGTGCTTGTATGGGTTGTTTCATTTCTCTTTCAGCTTTCCCTTGCGGTACTATTTCTATTGCTTTTGTTGAACCTTTTCTGTCTCCCATACTTAGGTAATAGAATGGTTTAGTTTTTGGTGTTTTGTCTATTTCATTTTATTTATACTGTTTAGTTAGTTTTGGTGGATAAGCTAGCTGTTTGGCTCAGGGCGATCCAGTTTGCATGGATGTCTTCTCGGTGTAAGTGAGATGCTTGACTAACTCAGCCACGCCTTGGGTTTGATCCAAGTGCACCTTCCGGTACACTTACCGTGTTACGACTTGCCTCTCCTTGTCAGTGCTAAGTTATTAGGTATTTTGAGTGCGTTTTGACAGGGGAGGGTGACGGGCGGTGTGTACGCGTCTCAGAGCCGGGTTCAAAAGGACACTCTATTTCCTTTTTACTACTAAATCCTCCTTCAAGCATTATTTCATGGTGCATGTTCGTAATGTTCTGCAGCAGAAAATGTAGCCCATTTCTTCCCACTTCATTCGCTACACCTTGACCTGACGTTCTGGGCTGTGCCCGTTTTGCTTACTTTGTTACCTTCACAGGGTAAGCTGACGACGGCGGTATATAGGCTGAGGGGCTAGAAGTGGTGAGGTTTAACGGGGGTTATCGGTTCTAGAACAGGCTCCTCTAGGGGGGTCTGAGACACCGTCAGGTCCTTTGGGTTTTAAGCTAATGCTTGTAGTTCCCTGGCGAACATCTAATTGTAATTTGACATCTAAGTTTATGGCTGGGCATAGTGGGGTATCTAATCCCAGTTTGTTTCTCAGCTTTCGTGGGTTCAGGCGGGGTTAAAGCTACTTTCGTGTTAGGGCTTCGGACGCCTAGAAGCGTATGACGGCCAAAGGGCCATTTGGCTTTATTTTTGCTTATCCTTAACCACCCTTTACGCCGTTGTATTATCAACTAGGGCCTCTCGTCTAACCGCGGTGGCTGGCACGAGTTTTACCGGCCCTCTTAACACCAACTGGGTCAAGTTTTCACTTATGGCCTAATGTTTATCACTGCTGAATTCCCTTGGGGGTGTGGCTAGGCTAGGCGTCTTGGGCTAAGTGTTTGTGCCTGATGCCTGCTTCTCATCCTCGGGCAGGGGAATGAGGGCATACTCACTGGGTTGCGGAGACTTGCATGTGTAAGTTGGGTTAGAGCTGATAGTAAGGTCGGGACCATGCCTTTGTGCATGCGGAGTTTTTTAGGACTCATCTTAGCATCTTCAGTGCTATGCTTTGTATTAAGCTACGCTAGC